ATTGGGGAACCAGGGACTCAACTAACATTAAGAACTTTTCATACCGGTGGAGTATTCACAGGTGATACTGCCGAACATGTACGAGCTCCTTCTAATGGAAAAATAAAATTCAATGAGGATTTGGTTTATCCCACACGTACCCGTCATGGGCATCCTGCTTTTCTATGTTCTATAGACTTGTATGTAACTATTGAGACTCGGGATATTATCCATAATGTGAATATTCCACAAAAAAGTTTGATTTTAGTTCAAAATGATCAATATGTAGAATCAGAACAAGTGATTGCTGAGATTCGTGCCGGAACGTCTACTTTTCGTTTTAAAGAGAAGGTACGAAAACATATTTATTCTGAATCAGAGGGAGAAATGCACTGGAGTACCGATGTCCACCATGCATCTGAATATACACATGGTAATGTTCATCTATTACCAAAAACAAGTCATTTATGGATATTAGCAGGAGGTCCGTGCAGATCCAGTATAGTGTCTTTTTCGCTCCACAAAGATCAAGATCAAATGAATGTTCATTCTTTTTCTTTCGAAGAAAGATATATCTTTGACCTCTCAATGACTAATCATCGAGTAAGACATAAATTGTTGGATACTTCTGGTAAAAAAGATAGGGAAATTCTTGACTATTCAAGACCTGATCGAATCATATCCAACGGTCATTGGAATTTCATATATCCTTCTATTCTCCAAGAAAATTCTGATTTCTTGGCGAAAAAACGAAGAAATAGATTCATTATCCCATTACAATATGATCAAGAACGAGATAAAGAACTAATGCCCTGTTTTGGTATTTCGATTGAAATACCCATAAATGGTATTTTACGTAGAAATAGTATTCTTGCTTATTTTGATGATCCACGATACAGAAGAAATAGTTCAGGAATTACTAAATATGGGACCATAGAGGTAGATTCAATCATAAAAAAAGAGGATTTGATTGAGTATCGAAGAGCAAAAGAATTTAGTCCGAAATACCAGAAAGTAGATCGGTTTTTTTTCATTCTCGAAGAAGTGCATATCTTACCCGGATCTTCGTTCATAATGGTCCGGAACAATAGTATTATTGGAGTAGATACACAACTCGCTTTAAATACAAGAAGCCGGGTAGGCGGATTAGTCCGAGTGGAGAGAAAAAAAAAAAGTATTGAACTGAAAATCTTTTCTGGAGATATTCATTTTCCTGGAGAAACAGATAAGATATCCAGGCACAGCGGCATTTTGATACCACCAGAGACGGAAAAAAAAAATTCTAAGAAATCAAAAAAATTGAAAAATTGGATCTATGTCCAACGGATCACACCCACCAAGAAAAAGTATTTTGTTTCGGTTCGGTCCGTAGTCACATATGAAATAGCTGATGGGATAAATTTAGCAACACTTTTCCCTCGGGATCTCTTGCAGGAAAAGGATAATGTCCAACTTAGAGTTGTCAATTATATCCTTTATGGAAATGGCAAGTCAATTCGAGGAATTTATCACACAAGTATTCAATTAGTTCGGACTTGCTTAGTATTGAATTGGGACCAAGAAAAAAATGGTTCTATAGAAGAGGTTCATGCTTCCTTTGTTGAGGTAAGGACAAATGATCTGATTCGCGATTTCATAAGAATTGAGTTAGTCAAGTCCACTATTTCGTATACCGGAAAAAGGTATGATAGGGCAAGTTCCGTATTGATTTCCGATAATGGATTAGATCGCACCAATATCAATCCTTTTTATTCCAAGGCGAAGATTCAATCACTTACCCAACATCAAAGAACTATTGGTATTGGTACGTTGTTGAATCGAAATAATGAATGCCAATCTTTGATAATTTTGTCATCATCCAATTGTTCTCGAATTGGTCCATTCAATGGTTCGAAATATAACAATGTGACAAAAGAATCAGATCCCATAATCAAAATTAGGGATTTGCTGGGTCCCTTAGGGACTATTGTCCCTAAAATAGCGAATTTTTTTTCATCTTACTATTTAATAACTCATAATCATATCTTGTTAAAGAAATATTTGTTACTTGACAATTTTAAACAGACTTTCCAAGTACTTAAATACTGTTTAATAGATGAAAATAGGAGAATTTATAATCCCGATCCATGCGGTAACATAATTTTGAATCCATTCCATTTGAATTGGTGCTTTCTCCATCACGATTATTGTGAAGAGATATCTACAATAATTAGCCTTGGACAATTTATTTGTGAAAATGTATGTCTATTCAAATACGAATCACACGTAAAAAAATCCGGTCAAATTTTAATTGTTCATGTTGACTCCTTAGTTATAAGATCAGCTAAACTCTATTTGGCCACTCCAGGAGCAACTGTTCATAGCCATTATGGAGAAATCCTTTACGAAGGAGATACATTAGTTACATTTATATATGAAAAATCGAGATCTGGTGACATAACGCAAGGTCTTCCAAAAGTGGAACAAATCTTAGAAGTGCGTTCGATTGATTCAATATCGATGAACCTAGAAAGGAGAGTTGAAGGTTGGAACGAACGTATACAAAGAATTCTTGGAATCCCCTGGGGATTCCTGATTGGAGCTGAGCTAACCATAGCCCAAAGTCGTATCTCTTTGGTTAATAAGATCCAAAAGGTTTATCGATCCCAGGGGGTACAGATCCATAATAGACATATAGAAATTATTGTACGTCAAGTAACATCAAAAGTGTTGGTTTCAGAAGATGGAATGTCTAATGTTTTTTTACCTGGAGAATTAATCGGCTTTTTGCGAGCGGAACGAGCAGGGCGTGCTTTGGACGAAGCGATCTGTTATCGGGCAATCTTATTGGGAATAACGAGGGCATCTCTAAATACTCAAAGTTTCATATCCGAAGCAAGTTTTCAAGAAACCGCTCGAGTTTTAGCAAAAGCTGCTCTACGAGGTCGTATTGATTGGTTGAAAGGCCTGAAAGAGAACGTTGTTCTGGGGGGGATTATACCTGTTGGTACCGGATTCAAAAAATCAGTACACCCTTCAAGGCAAGACAAGAACATTCATTTGGAAATCAAAAGAAAGAATCTATTCGAGTTGGAAATAAGAGATATTTTGTTATACCATAGAGAATTATTTTGTTCTTACGTCCAAAACCATTTCCATGAGACATCAGAACAATCATTTACGCGATTTAATGATTCCTAAGAGCAGATTCTTTTCTTTCACTTTAACTATCTTTCAATTATCTGGTCCGATTATTGATTCGGTAAAAAATAAAATAAGTAATTAAAAGAAATTAATGGTTTGGGTCGTGTATCAACGGTCAGTCCCCCGTCCCCCGTAGAAGGTTCCATCGGAACAATTATTTATTTCAGGTTACCTCGTCTCTTTGTTAAAAAAAAAAGGAAGTCTGGGCTGAGGAAAAATGACAAGAAGATATTGGAACATCAATTTGGAAGAGATGATGGAAGCAGGAGTTCATTTTGGTCATGGTACTAAGAAATGGAATCCTAGAATGGCCCCTTACATCTCTGCAAAGCGTAAAGGTATTCATATTACAAATCTCACTAGAACTGCTCGTTTTTTATCAGAAACCTGTGATTTAGTTTTTGATGCAGCAAGTAGGGGAAAAAACTTCTTAATCGTTGGTACAAAAAATAAAGCAGTGGATTCAGTAGCATCAGCTGCAATAAGGGCTCGGTGTCATTATGTTAATAAAAAATGGCTTGGTGGTATGTTAACGAATTGGTCCACTACGGAAACGAGACTTCAAAAGTTCAGGGACTTAAGAGCAGAACAAAAGATGGGGAAACTCAACTCTCTCTCCAAAAGAGATGCAGCAATGTTGAAGAGAAAATTATCTACCTTGCAAACATATCTCGGTGGGATCAAATATATGACGGGGTTGCCTGATATTGTGATCATCGTCGATCAGCAAGAAGAATATACGGCTCTTCGAGAATGTGTCATTTTGGGGATTCCGACAATTTGTTTAATCGATACAAATTGTGACCCAGATCTTGCAGATATTTCGATTCCAGCAAATGATGACGCTATAGCTTCAATCCGATTGATTCTTAACAAATTAGTATCTGCAATTTGTGAGGGTCGTTCTAGCTATATAAGAAATCGTTGATTATCATTAAGAATAATAAGATTAGTTAATTATTTTGCAACTCCATAGATTTATTGGATCGGTTACCATTTTAAAATTTTTTAAAAGAGATAAAAGTACTGAGGATATTGATATTATGTTATGATGTTATGTAATTTCTTGGTATCGTAAATAAAATATACGATTAATGATTCAAGTTAGTGAGTTGAGAAATAGATGGTTGAATCAAAATAATTCCTTTTTTGAAGTTCAATTTCTGTCAGAGGACAATATGAATGTTATACCATGTTCCATTAAAACACTCAAAGGGTTATACGATATATCGAGTGTAGAAGTAGGCCAACATTTCTATTGGCAAATAGGAGGTTTACAAATCCATGCCCAAGTACTTATCACTTCTTGGGTCGTAATTGCTATCTTATTAGGTTCAGTCATCATAGCTGTTCGGAATCCACAAACCATTCCGACCGACGGTCAGAATTTCTTCGAATATGTCCTTGAATTTATTCGAGATTTGAGCAAAACTCAGATTGGAGAAGAATATGGTCCTTGGGTTCCCTTTATTGGAACTATGTTCTTATTTATTTTTGTTTCTAACTGGTCAGGTGCTCTTTTACCTTGGAAAATCATACAATTACCTCATGGGGAGTTAGCTGCGCCTACGAATGATATAAATACTACTGTTGCTTTAGCTTTACCCACGTCAGCGGCATATTTTTATGCGGGTCTTACCAAAAAAGGATTGGGTTATTTCGGGAAATACATTCAACCAACCCCAATACTTTTACCAATTAACATCCTAGAAGATTTCACAAAACCTTTATCTCTTAGTTTTCGACTTTTCGGGAATATATTGGCTGATGAATTAGTAGTTGTTGTTCTTGTTTCTTTAGTCCCTTCAGTAGTTCCTATACCTGTTATGCTTCTTGGATTATTTACAAGTGGTATTCAAGCTCTTATTTTTGCAACGTTAGCCGCGGCTTATATAGGTGAATCCATGGAGGGTCATCATTGACTAGTTTTCGAAATAGTCTTTTTTAAGCTTATCCCAATTCATGCATGATTCAAGATAATCCACTTGGTTGGGGAACATAATAGATACAAATACAAATACGTATGAATATACGACCTAGAGTCGTAGGAAAAAAGATAGACGATATTGCGGAATTGTAAAAAAAAAAGATGGGTTGGGGGGTCACACTAGATGTATGTAATCTATATAAGTCCAGCCCCTGTGTCTGTTTCGAGGAATGATTCTAGAATCCGATTCAATATAAAATGCGGGTGGTTTACGTTATGGAAGAAACAAATGTATATGTGATATTAGATATTTACTAGTTATATAGGACTATTCCTAATATATAATTATATACCCTATATATTATTGATTGATTTGATTGCGGTTCACTGCATTTATATAGTTCCAAGATAAGTCTTTCTGTTTCGTCTGTGATTGTGGATTGAATGAAATGCAAAAAAGAGATGAACTCAAGGATAGTATCTAGAAGAAAAAAGAAAGGAAAGAAGAATTGAATGAAAGAATGGTTCGAAACAAAGAAATGCAATAACTAGAACCGATATGTATTTACAAAAACTCCATTATGAGTAGAAACTCAAAATGAGATATCGAAATAGTTCTGACGATTCAGTAATATTATCATTTCAATTCGGAGTTTTTAGTTATTTCGACCCGATAGATCTTAATCAGATAGATCTTCTTAATGATAAAACCTTAATGAAAAAAAATTATAAAAAAAAATTAAGTAAAAATTCATTGGTTGATTGTATCATTAACCATTTCCTTTTTTTTGTGCGAGGAACTTACCATGAATCCACTGATTTCTGCCGCTTCCGTTATTGCTGCTGGATTGGCCGTAGGGCTTGCTTCTATTGGACCTGGAGTTGGTCAAGGTACTGCTGCAGGCCAAGCTGTAGAAGGTATTGCGAGACAACCAGAAGCAGAGGGTAAAATACGAGGTACTTTATTGCTTAGTCTAGCTTTTATGGAAGCTTTAACAATTTATGGACTGGTCGTGGCGTTAGCGCTTTTGTTTGCGAATCCTTTTGTTTAATCCTAGAAATGTAAAAAAGTACCTTACATACTATACTTTTTTTTTTTTTTAAACTCGCTATACTTTTTTCTTATTTTATTAACTCAGAATTGCGCTTCTTCTAATTATATCAACGCTTTACTCCTACAATTATTTATTTGTTGAGACAATACCCCACCCCAGGAAAGGAAGGACTGTTTTGAGGATGAGTAATTACTGGATCCGCTCGTTTTCTTCCTTCGCGTCCTTAGCTTAGTACAATGGAAACCTTTTTTTTACTTTTTTTAGGAATCGTTTCAACAAACGAGATATTTCACAATTGACATGAGACCCAAGAATTAACCTAATAAGTATTTTATTGGATTGGAAACTTCAAGTAAGAAATTTTTAAATTATCAAATTAAATTACTAGATTTCATCTACTCCATTAAAAAAAAATGGAAATAAAATTTATATAATAAAAAAAAAAAGAAATCGATCAAAAAAGGGACGACGAAGTGATATAAAAAGAACTCTGTTCTTTGTTAGTCCTATCTATAAGAGGAGAGCATATGAAAAATGTAACCGATTCTTTCCTTTCCTTGGGTCACTGGCCATCCGCCGGGAGTTTCGGGTTTAATACCGATATTTTAGCAACAAATCCAATAAATCTAAGTGTAGTGCTTGGTGTATTGATTTTTTTTGGAAAGGGGGTGTGTGCGAGTTGTGTATTTCAAGAATAGGTTGGATCCAATCCATCCGACTGCACTTTATTTATGGTATTTTATTCATTTTATAGGATAAATAGGAAAAAAAGTGCACGATCTCAACGAATTATTTCTGAATAAATTAAGAAATCATATGTAAGAACCATAGCATTTCGTGACTTATTGGTAAATTTGATTCTCTATCAACCAATAATGTGAGACCATTAACATGGTTAAAGCTAAACTGTTTGAAGTCCAGGCAAAACATGGTACTCTTTCTACCGGTACTAACGTACCGAAATGGTTTAAAAATGAATAGTTGGTAATTTATCTGATATAGAACACTCATATCGATAAAATGATTTGAACCATTTATTAAAAAAATGGGCATCTTGCTCTTTTTTTTCCAATGCCGAATCGACGACCTACGTAAAAAAAATAGGAATTTTTGGATTTGAAGAAAAAAAAGGAAATAAAAAAAATAAATAAATAAATATAGAAATAAATTGTAAATTTAAATTTTAAATTAAATAAAGAACAAATACAAATAAAGAACAAATACAAATAAAGAAAGAACTTTGCTGACAATTATAGATTTTTGTCTGGTCGGAAGAGTCCTCCTAATATTCTGGTCTTATATCAGTTTCGATGTTTTTGAATATAAACAGAAAAGAGAGGGTAGGCTCATTACATT